AAAGTGAAAGGTGCGTATTTTCTTCCCTTTTATGATACACGCATCCTTCTCATCCTTCTCATAATGAATAGAGAGCGGGTAGCGGGAATCGAACCCGCATCGTTAGCTTGGAAGGCTATGGGTTATAGTCGACGTCAATTCATTATTTTTAACGTCTCTAATTCAAAACCGAACATGAAACTTTTATTTCATTCGGCTCCTTTATGGAAGATGGCTGGATTCCATAATCTAAGCCATAAACGAACTAAAAGAAGTTGCTTCATAAGATCTATGTCCGCTTTTCTGTCTGAATGTATACCAAACAAATTGCTTTCTAGATGATCCCTCTAGAAGACGAGGGGTATTTTGAAAAGTCCTTCTAGTTACTTCGTTCTCTATTTCTCCTTGCGTGAATCTTGAGGAAAGAAATTTTTGTTTCCACCCGAGCTGAAATAAAATGTCGATAACTTTAGTAAACCAAAGTCGTCCTTTATTAGCTATTGTGCTTCAACCTCTTCAAATGAAAAAATTGAAGATCTAGTTACGATTAGAAGTACACTTTTGTATCTTCCTCCATGGATTCTTTACTTAATACTCATTCAATTGTTAAGTCTTGATACAGCGCAAAAAAATTATGCTTCGCGATTCCCTACTCCAATGTGAAAATTTATAATGGACTTTTGGGTACAAATCACGAAAATGTATATGATGCCTCAAATCGCTTATTGAGAGGTAAAGGATTCAATCCTTTCTAAGAAATAAAGTTTTTAATCGGAACGGAATATGAATAAAACCTAAAGACCCCTTAACTATTTCAGTTGTTAATAGAACGAATCACACTTTTACCACTAAACTATACCCGCTACATTGTGATTATTGTATATGAATGGACCATTTGTCGAACAAGAACATTACTCTATGTAATAATGTAATATAATAAATAAAGATAGGATTAAGGACAAAATCCTAAATTCAATTGGAAATGAGAGTGCTCGGGTCTTTTCCTGGAGAAACTTAATGAGATAAGATAAAGGAGGGCCTTTTGACCTTGAAAAAATGTGTGTTCTTGAGGGGTTATTTAGTAGAAGACCTGCCCCAAAAGAACTATATAGCATAACAAGAAATGGCCTGGCTAGGTACCGACCCGGCCAGGTGGGGGAATCAAATAAAGGACGGACCCTTCGGATCGGATGAAATAAAATTCAAAGGGTACTCTTTAACGTACCAACTTCACTCTTTTTTTTTTTTCTATTTTTGAAATACTTTTTCTTTACTTCAGGGGTAACATAGTCATTATCCTTTGTTAATTGGGAGAGATGGCTGAGTGGACTAAAGCGGCTGATTGCTAATCCGTTGTACGACTTCTTCGTACCGAGGGTTCGAATCCCTCTCTTTCCGTTTCTTCCGACGGCTTAATATTTTCTTTCGACTTCAAATTCAAAAAAAAAAAATCTTGAGACCCCTTTTTTTTTTTATTTTCTCTTTTATCATAGTTCACTATCTGTAATAGAGAAACTCATAAGAAAATGAATAAATCAAACAACAAGAAATCCTTTCTTTTTTTATTCCTCACGCCCTGGATTACGCCCTGGATCATTCGATAGGAATCCAAAGATAAAGAGAGAAACAAAAAATATCACTACTGTGTAAACGAAGAGTTTAAGAGTAAGCATTATACAATCTCCAGGATAAGATCCTATTTTTTGGAAAAGGAGAATAGATTATCTATTTTTATACCCCATATTCTAGGTTTGACACCAAACCAATAGATGAAGTGGTTTAGAGATAAATCAAAAAAGAAAAAACCTAATATCTTTTCGGTATCCAAATTCTCTGTCATATCTACAGTTACTGTGGGGGGATTTACTAGTTTCTTGTTCACTGGAAGGTGAAGAAGGGCAAAACGAGGAAATGAGATGATTCAGATTCATCGCGCCTATTCAAGAATTTCCATGTTTGAATCGAGGGTTCATATCATAATGTAAGAGATCCGATCTTTTTTCAATTGTTAGTTTTTTTTTTATTGATTAAATCATGAATCTTTGTAGGACAGTATTAAATAAAGATCTCATCGAAAACTTACAGCAGCTTGCCAAACAAAGGCTAAGAGAAAAAAGAGCACAGGGATGACTGGCATAAAATCTACGATTGGATTAAGAAAAGCGTAAGACTCGGGTAACTTAGCAAAGAAAAAACTACTCGAATGAAGGGCAGAATTAAGACAGCTACAGATAAAACTAAAGATATTAAGCATAACAAACATTTCATTCTTGGAGATAATTGTATTTGATTGAGTTTTGAGTTATTGATTAAGGGATAAACGGGGAAAATGAACAAAAGAATCCTGCTTTTTTTACGTACTCAATCAAAAACCCCTCAATTCTCGCACGAAAATAGAAGGAAGCATACTTTCATACAATATCTTAATTGAATTCTATCTAATGATCAATAAATTCAGTGGAATTCTCTAACTAGTTGTGTGAAATCCTAGTACCAATCTAACGGATTCCATAGAGGTTTT